TCCCATTTCTCCTGAATTTTTTCTTTTGTGACTGAAAATACATATTTTTTTTTCAATAGAAAAAAAGGAAGGCCTTGATTTTTTTCCTAAACTCAAAAAACGGGATTGCAGATACACATAAAAAAAAAAAGAGAACTATTCTCCTATATTTTGTATCATTTTGGCGGCATGGCCGAGCGGTAAGGCGGGGGACTGCAAATCCTTTTTCCCCAGTTCAAATCCGGGTGTCGCCTCATCAAAAAAAGAATTTAAATTCTCTCTTTAGTTTTATTGATATAACTTGCATTTTTTTTACAGAAGAAGCAAGTGGAAGAAAAGGACTCTTTTTATTTGCTTGATTCGAAGCATCCGCGTTAGGGATAAAGCGAATTCCTTCTTTTTGGTAACCCACAGTCACGAATGTAATATAATAGGCCGGCTACCAAGCGACTCTATGAAACAATTGATAGACGGTAAAGATTAGACCAAATGACAAAGGAGTAGGTATGTGTGATCTAACTTGATTCTCAACTTAAAAAAAAATGAAATGGAGGGCAACAAAAGAAAGGCAAAGTTTTTCCATTAGACTCAAAATCATATAAGAATTCGTTTGTTAATTGATTGTTTCATCAATGGTGTTGTGCCTTAATTTTATTTTTGACTCTGCACTAGTGATTTCACTATTATTAGTGAACAATAATGGAATAATTTTTTTATATTCATAGAGATAGGGGACATAATTCACATGGATATAGTAAGTCTCGCTTGGGCTGCTTTAATGGTAGTCTTTACATTTTCCCTTTCACTCGTAGTATGGGGAAGAAGTGGACTCTAGAAGTACTACTAATTGAGGAATTCACCTCAAACTGTATCAATTGTTTTATAGATTGTTCTGCCGAGCCTTTTTTTTTACTTTTATTTGTTTTTTCCCTTTTTTACTGTTCAAAGAAAAGAGTTTTGCTTAGTAATTTGAAAATTTATATATACTTTCGACCCAAAAGAACATAGACATAGTGGTTGTCCAATAAGATGTTCCGCGTAATAAGATATTTCGTCGGGCTAGTCACTCACATATTGCATGTTTACCACTCGTTTTCTTAATTATTTTAGTTATGCTTTTTTTGCTAATTTCATATCATGTTTTAAACGTTAAAGATGGGGTTTGCTAATGATTTTTGAAATCCAAAGAGAAGACCTTTCCACGGAACCGACCCCCTCTATCATTTTGAAATTGTTCAATCAATTACTTCTCTAGAATGGTAAAAAAATAGAATTTTATTACTATATGCCCATAACATTTTTTTCCATCATTGATTAGATTCTTCCGATGGATATCAGGGTTCATATTGAAAAGAATCAGAAATCGATGAATTCGAATCATAAGAGTAAGAGTTACCTTTCGAGATTGATTAGAATCAAGATAAACATAAATGAAATAAATAGATGAAGCAAAGAAATAGAATTGGGATACTATGTACAGTAACATTAGATAGACAGTAGAACTTTACACACTCCAATAACTCTCAAAGCTAGTATGGTAGAAGGATTCATAGATATCTTTCTACCATACTACCGGATCTCATAGAATACTGCTCTCGTAGAATACTGATAATTCTAGTCCACTCATTTCATTTAAGACGCTAAATTTGAATCCTTTGATAGGAACTAAAAATTGAAGTTTAATTCAAATTAATCACTTTGACTGATTGTTTTTACGTATATTATAAGTAAAAAAGCAGTAGGAACTAGAATGAACAGTGTAGTAGCAATAAATGCGAGAATATTTACTTCCATAATTTCATCGTTTCATTTTTTTTTATTCGCAATAACTCAGGATTTAATCCCATATAAATGATAAATCTTTAGCTTGTAAATTCAATAGTATGAATTACATCGCGTGATATCGAATCGTATTAGAATATCATGAATAACAATATCTGAACTATTAAATCAATTCATCGTCGAGAATTGAATAGTATAACATGGGAAGATCTTTTATCCATACAAAATTCTAAATTTTATTACTGATCCAATCACAAATTGGTTTCTTTTAGTATTTTATTTATCATTTAATAAAAAAAACAAACTTTTTTTAACTTAAACTAAAAAAATAATAATAAATTCCTTCGCTAAAAGAGATGGAATCCTTGTTTGATCTTAGTAATATCCTCTTTCCTTGAATTAGGAATGGGACATATATATCAAAAGTCCACTGTGAAATTTGAATGAGATAGATTCTTTCAAATTACAAATTTGTAATTTGAATTAATAATGGAGATTACACAAAATCGGAAAGATATTTTAATATGAAAAAGTCTATCAAAGTAATTATGTGAAATTTCTTTTGTATCGTACAAATGGAATTTTTGTATGTGCTCCCGGGAAACGTATAGTACTCAAAAAGAGGGAATAATTCAAAAAGCCAGGTCCATTCTGGTATCTATTGTTTGAATCCTGAATATGATTTTACCAATAATTGTACTAATCTACATATGCCTTTCTCCCATGAAAAAGTACTTCTTGAAAAACTGAAAATTTCCAGATTTATTTTGTTTCATTTAAAATGTGAAAAAATAAAATATAAAAACTATAAAATAAGAAAGAGCCAAAAATTATGTTATTTGTTCTTTCTTTTGCAATAAAGTAAGAGATGAATTGATATATCTATTTTGATTGTATTTGGATCCGTGTCGGGACTGACGGGGCTCGAACCCGCAGCTTCCGCCTTGACAGGGCGGTGCTCTGACCAATTGAACTACAATCCCAGGGAAAAAAATGTACAACATATATAATATATGTTTTCATTGCCTGCAAACCCCTTCTATGTGGATCTATGTAAATTTTAGATTATATGTAGATGAAAATCTACATATTGTAACAGAGACGCGAGTAATGTATTGATATACACACGGACATGCACTTTAATGAGAGGAGCATAGATTATTAGTTATTTTTATTTATTGCAAAATTGACTGGTAATAAAATAAACCTTTCAAAGAATAACGAAAAAAAACTTTTTTTTCGTTATTCTTTTCTTAAACTTTATACTTACGGATCCTAATCTGTATCGAGATCATTATTAAGATAATAATTTTTTGAAAAAAAAACATAGCAAATAAATAGCAGTAGAAAGATATCCAAAAATTGGACTTTTTTTTTATTCTTCCGTATCAAACATTTATGAAGAAGAAAAAGGGGTTATAACCTTTCATGGTGGATCGGCGAATTAGTGGGCCGAGCTGGATTTGAACCAGCGTAGACATATTGCCAACGAATTTACAGTCCGTCCCCATTAACCGCTCGGGCATCGACCCAAGAAGAATCGATTCTAGGCTTCTTTTTTTCATAATTCCTGATCAACTTTCTTTCGTAGTACCCTACCCCCAGGGGAAGTCGAATCCCCGCTGCCTCCTTGAAAGAGAGATGTCCTGAACCACTAGACGATGGGGGCCTACTTGCCTAACTGCCATCATACTATCATCATAGTATGAATAGTTTTTTGAAATTGTCAATATAAATAAAATGGAATAATGTGAATCAATTCAAAGAATTTTTATGTCTTTCATGATTCCATAGAATTTGAAAATTTGTCATTCTAAATTACCATTTTTAAATTCTATAAAAAATTTTATTTTTATCAAAATTATTTGATCTTTTTTTTTTTTTTGCAAATTTCAATTGTTATTTATTAGTTATATTAGTTAATTTATAACTAGAATTTGATATAGATTCTATATCTACTCAATTTTGATTATCAAATCAATATTATTATTTTTTTTTTTTAATGAATATTATAATTAATGAATTTATAGATTCATTAATTATAGTTATTTTATATCTTATAGTTAAAATAATTAGAGTGATATATAAATATTATAATATTTTTTAATAGAGTGATATTAATTATCTATCAATTATATATATTACTCTGAATTAATATAAAATTCGAGAATAAAAAATGAAAATAGTAATTAGAAGTAAATTCTTCAAAAAAAAACATTCAAAATTATAAATATTCGAAAACCAATAAGTGATCGGTCTGCTATATGTCATAAAAGCGGATTAAACTCCATTTCTCATCCTTTCAATCATTCATTGAATCATTATTATAAGGTTATAGGTAGTTCTATCTCATACTAAGACAAGAAATGAAGGAAATTCAAAAAAGATCCATTTTGAAATATGAGAAGAGGGATAGGTATCCATAAATTCTTGCAAAATTGTTTTTATCGAAAAGTTTCTTTATCAATGAAATATCTTGGATCTATGTTGAATTGGTTGATGTGTACATGTATCAATCAAATGAATTGAATTATGCTATGGCTCAATTCAATTAGCATTGGTCTTTTGAAACAATTCATTGCATTGATCAAATACAATATCAATAAACCATTTTACCTAAACTCACTAGTTCATTCCCATACTACTTACTGGGTAAATCAAATTGATCATTCCAAAATGAGCCCCTATGTGGATAAGAAATATTTATGTACATATATAATTATAATATAGAATTAGAATAGATTCTATAATAATTAGAAATATATAATAATTATATACATTAAACTGATAGTAGTTAGCGGTTTATTGATAAATTGAGTTAAATGCGCCCTTTTAACTCAGTGGTAGAGTAACGCCATGGTAAGGCGTAAGTCATCGGTTCAAATCCGATAAGGGGCTTTATTTTCGATTTTATGATAAAATTCCAACTGTAGTATTCCTATTTGATTGGACGGAAAATAAGCATATTGTTTGTTTTGCTTCTATTTGTAATAAAAAGGATAATAAACCATTGCATTAAATGAAAAAATGCAATTTGATTTTATATATAATTATTTACTTTTTAGTTATCTTTCATTATTCTAAGTTATCATTATAATGAATTATAGTCTAATAGATAGAATTCTATAGTGAAACATTTTTTTATTATTTTTTTTTATTCTATATTATAGAGTCTATAGTATATAGAATCTATATTCTTTTTTTTTTCCATATTAGAAATTATATTTTAATGATTAAAA